CATATTTGAATAATAGCCCAAAAAGACAAAGGAACGCTTACTTAATTGGTTTATATACATCCTTCCTGGTTGAGACCACACATAAAAATGCGATTGCCATAAATGTACAAAGTAATATTTCCATTTATTCATCAAAAGAGGTATATCCGTTAAAGCCAGAATTGATTTTCCTTGATGTCTAACATAATGCATCAAAAGATCCTGACGAAGCCATAAGCCGGTCGGAAAATCATTAGCAAAGACTTCTTCTGCATGATGCTTTATTTTTGCATAGAAAAATATTCGTTCAAAAAAGACACCAAAAGATGTTAATCGTAAATGAGAAGATTCATTACGGAGAAAAAGTAAGACAGATTCGTATTCACAAACATGAGAATTATACAGGAACAAGAAAAATCTTGGATTCCTTTTTGAAAAAAGAGTACTAGATTTATTTGGAACGTCTTTTGTACTAATAAAACTATTAGTATTATAATAGTCGTGAAGAAAAAGCCCTAATAAATGCAAAGAAGAAGCATCTTTGACACAACAGCGAAGGGTTTGAACTAAAGTTTCCCGATGAATCGGAAAGGGTATTAGTACATCTAATACATAATTTAAATGTATAAATTTGTCCTCTAAAAAAGGAAATATTGAATGAATTGATACTAAATTAGAATACTTTACAAGTGCTCTGCCCGTTAAGGAAGATACTAATCTTAGGGCAAGGGGTATTTCCACAATGACTGCAAATCCCTCTGATATCATTTGAGAATACAAATTTGCATTGAACCTAAAAACTTTATTTTGGTTAGAATCATTATCGGAAATAATCAAATGATTTCTTTGATACATTCGAAAAATTAAACGTTTTACAATCAGTAAACTATATTGATTGTCATAAACCACATTAACTACATTTTCTAAAAAATTCACTCTATTTAAACCATGATCACGAACAAACACATAGATATACTCCCGAAAGATAAGGGGGTATAGGAGTTCATATTTCCTGGATGATCTATCTAGCGCTAAACATCCTTGAGATTCCACCATTTGAAATTCGATTTGAACCGAAAATAGGATGGGATATATTGGGTTATCAAATGATACATAGTACGATAGAGTTACAACAAGATATTTATTATATTAATTATATTAAAATAATTTTATAAAATAATAAAATAAAAAGGAGGATACCTTGTAAATGTAAAAAGGTACGACTTAAAAAGGACCCTCTATTCTCTCTTTTTTTGACCAATTGATTTATGTTCATTCTCGGCTAACAAGATGGTTAGAAATCCTTTATTTTTGCAATCCAATCGCTCTTTTGATTAAATGATTAAAAAAACTCTCTTTATCAATATACTGCTTCCTTCATACACATTTATCCATAATGGAGATAGAAAATAGTTAGGATTCAAAACAATATGCTCATGGTAAAAGCCTTTCCCCGCGTCAAGCACTAATATAGTTTTAACGTCTAATTAGATCGGGTAATCATTCACAAATTAAGAATAATTAAGAATAGTAGCTCGTTACTTTTTCTTTTCCTATAATTGGGACCTATAGTTAGGTCCTATCCATTTATTTTTTGACCTAACTTTCAATTTAGTTTTGATTTATTTTCTTCCAAATAAAAAATTCAAACAATTTAAACAAGGTTTGGCCCGATTCCCATAACAGCCCCTAACAGTAAGAATGAAATATTCTTATAATTCTTTACGACATGCTGCTTTTTCCAGTTATTCCTTTCAGGATCAGTCGCGGTCTTACAAACTCTACCGATGATATAGACGAATACTTTGCTTCATACAAATGTGTAAAAGATGCTAGCCACACTTAAAAGCCGAGTACTCTACCGTTGAGTTAGCAACCCGAACTAAAAAAATTAGAATGTATAGATACAATCGGAATCCCAATAAATAAAGAGATTAAATTGTACGGCGCAATCAAAACAGTTTACAAAGGCAAAACAAAAAAAAAATAGAAAAATATATAATAAATTTTGAACATAATAAAGATAAACCGAAAAGCAGAGATAAATAGATTAAGTTATATATTATTATTATGAAATTATATTTATGAAATTATAAATATTTGATACACTGTTGTCAATAGAAATGGGAATGCTGAGAAAAGAATACAATAAAAATAAATTGACAAATTGAATTTCAATTTGTCAATTTATTAAATAAAAAAAAACTAAGGATTTGTGTTGGCACTACATATAGAAATATAGAACCGACATAGAGTCATAAAGGATGTAGGCGGATAAATAAAAAAAAAAATGAAATATAAAAGCTCCAGGTTTATTCAATTAATCTCAATCAATCTAAGTAAAAAAGAAAAGATTAAGCCTTTATCTTAATCTTATTTGTTAATAGAATTCTACTGAACAAACGCCGGTTGACGTGACAATAGACTTTTTTTTATCATTAATCATTATAAAAGATGACATTATGAAAGAACAATAATAAGTTAAATATTATATAACTCTCTCCTGGAGACACAATGTCAAAGAAAAGATTAGACAAAACTCTAGAAAAATTATCCGCAACTTCTTTCAGTTCTATATATTTCAAATATAGATATATATTTGAAATAGATATTTATATATCTATATTTCATTAATTTACTTTAATTGACTTTTGGTTGGTGATTAGAGTGAAGGTTCATAAAAACACCTGCCTTCGTTAAAATATCATGAACAGTTCCTGTAGGCTGAGCGCCTTTTTCAAGGAAATATAGAATAACAGGAACATTTAAATAGGTTTGACTCTTTATCGGATCATAAAAACCCACTTTACAAAGAGCTCTTCCTTCTCTTCGGGAGCGAACATCAATTGCAACGATTTGATAAATGGCTCATTGGGATAGATGTAGATAAGCCCCCCCGAGAAACGTATAAGAAGTTTTCACCTCGTACGGCTCAAGAAAATCCAAGTTCTATTTATGTATAGAATTCTAATGTTAAATAGATCGTCAACGCAATTAGACCAAGAATTATCTTTCTTTACCATATGATTTAACTACTTGTTGTTTATTATTCTTTCGCTACCTATTTGTATTTACTCTCATAACTCAAGTTGGATAACGAAACAATTTCCTTTATTGAGTGGTCTCTAATCCGTTTTCTTTTTGCCTGTTGACTTTCGAATCCATTGTTTTTTTCTTCATTTTAATCTAGTTCTTGTTGTTGAGACAATTGAAAACGGTATTTCCTTGTTCTAAGATCCTTTATCTTTCTTTGCCTTGAATCAGTGGGTTTAGACATTACTTCAGTGATCTTTAATCGTTTCAATCAAAACGGCAGCAACATACCTTTTTTTTTGTAATTTCCCTGTATCACGGAACCATATTAAAGGTGGATTCCTGTGTAATACACTTTCTTTTGATTTCATCGAAAAGTTTTTACAAATTCCAACAAATTTGAATTTAAGACTCGCTTAAATTGGATCCTTTGGATTTCCATATTTAAAATATACTTAACAAAGTTGTCCCAATTTATTACTTGATATTAACCCTAGATTCTTGCCTCCAATAAACGAATCAATACGTTCTGCTCGAACTCCATCTTGTACGATACAGTTTACATCAACCCCCCCCTACCAAACAAAATAACAGTTCTAGTGGAACAGAACAAATGATGTCGAGCCAAAAGCATTTTCAGTGCTATATAATAAAAAAAAATGGTGGGTGTAAAAATCCACAGTGGATCGTGTCCTTCAAGTCGCACGTTGCTTTCTACCACATCGTTTTAAACGAAGTTTTACCATAACATTCCTTTAATTTGGAACCAGTATGCAATTAATTCCATTATAGAATCAATGAATAGTCATTGGTTTGGTCCGTACCCAGTAATCGATATTTTACGTTTCTTTATATATTACTTTCTTTATATATTACTTTATATATTAATATATTAAACTTTATATTTATATATTAAATTAAATATCGTTTATGAAGAAGTCGCAGAAAAAATCACATTTAACCCCAGTATAGCTAGATAGCTATTTATATATATTCTAATATAATCTTCTATATTAAATCTTCTATATTAAATCTTCTATATTATATATATTATAAATATATAAATTATATTTATTATATAATATTATCTAAATAATAAATATATATATAAATAATGTCATCAATTATATGACATATATAATATATTAATACATTATATGATATATATATGGAGTAAGTATATAATAGTAAATAATATTACACTATATTACATTATTATAATAATATAATATTATAATAATATAATATTCGGCTGGGTGTTTATACAGATCTGGGACGGAAGGATTCGAACCTCCGAATACCGGGACCAAAACCCGTTGCCTTACCGCTTGGCCACGCCCCATTTATAATTTCTATTTGACACTAATAAACACTAAAATTGGTACTGGTTGTTCGTCAACTTGAGTTGAAATATCATCTATCAAATAAATATCTAATAAATTTGATTATTGAGAGAGGTTTTCTATGGGTAAATATAAAATTAAACAAATGAATTTATTGATAATTATATCTAATTCAATTAAGATATTATATGTAAGTATGATTTCTTCGATTCATTTTTGATTTTAAAATTAAGGTTTTTGTGTTTATCTATTTGATTTTTATTCCTTTCCCCTGGTATAAATAATGCAACTTCTGAATAACTCAATCAAAATAAATATAATTACCCTGAAGAACAAAATGTTTGTTATGCTTAATATATTAAGTTTAATCTGTATCTGTCTTAATTCTACCCTTTATTCAAGTAGTTTTTTCGCCGCCAAATTGCCCGAAGCCTACGCTTTTTTAAATCCAGTCGTAGATGTTATGCCAGTAATACCTGTTCTTTTTTTTCTCTTAGCTTTTGTTTGGCAAGCTGCTGTAAGTTTTCGGTGATACTTTTAATTAATAATTAAAGACTATTTTTGAATCAATATTTATTAATTCAATAGTATTTAAAACCGCCCTAGACAAATATCTGGTTTAGTCGAAAAAAAGTCTAACAATCGCTAAGATCAGATAAATCTTACAGTATAAACCCTCGATTCAAATAGCGAAATTCTGGTATAGCTGTGATAAGTTCGGAACACCACATTTGACTTCATTATTCTGACCTTTTTTCATCTTTCATCGGAAGACCTCTTAGAGTCTTCCAAAGTGTCTAATTGTGGATATAAAAGAAAATTTTTCGTAATTTGAAAATCCCCTTGTTGTTAAGTTATTAACAATGTTTTTTTTTTTCAAATTATTTTCTTTTTAAAGAAATATATAAACTATACTAAAATACCCTATTATATATTATATTTTACTAAAGTAGGGTACTTTAGTATAAAATAGAAATATACGCATGGAGGATCTACTCTCTTTTTTTTCTAAAAAAGAATTTTGGAGATTATGTAATGCTTACTCTAAAACTATTTGTTTACACGGTAGTGATATTCTTTGTCTCTTTATTCATCTTCGGATTCCTATCTAATGATCCGGGACGTAATCCTGGACGTGAAGAATAAAAAATAAATAAGATTTTATTTGTTTTTCTTGCTCGATTTTTAAATATTCTTTAGTAGGCTTTTAGCTCTTTCACATTTTTAACTATTAAAATTAAAATAACTTAATTAAAAATTAAAAAAAAGTAAATTAAATATAAAGTTATCAATCAAAACGGAAAGAGAGGGATTCGAACCCTCGGTACGAAAAACTCGTACAACGGATTAGCAATCCGACGCTTTAGTCCACTCAGCCATCTCTCCCCAACTGACAAAGAAAAGGGCAATTACTATATTACAATTACATAAGTCAAAATAAGTCTTGAAAAAATACTTTTCTTTAGTTTATCTTAATTAAAATAAAAAAGTACTTTTTTATTTTGTCGAAATAAACCTTTTCTTTCCCCGACTTGGCCTGGCCAGTACCTAGCTGGGCCTGGCCTCTTTTATTTCAATGAATCAAATTTCAAAAATTTCGTTAATTTGCAAACAGAAAAACTTATTTTTGATATTGAAACAATGATAAGAGGAACTATTTCGATTCCTTTGATATATAACCCAAATGTCATTTGCTATCTTAATTTCTTGGCTTTTTTTTTTTAGTACTTAATTAAAAATTTAAGATACCAAAACAGGGGAACTTTGAATTCTTGGTCCTTGTTCACTGTATTTTTATGTTACGACTTAAATAGTTTTGTCAAGCCATATCCGACAAAAACCTCTAAGCAAAAAACTTGGTATTTAAATGGAGCCTAATCTCATTACGTTCTCTTGTTTACGCTCTAATTTGCATGATTCCTTTTTGATCCTATCTTGTGCTTACGAATAAATTTCTTGTTCGACAAAAATTGTATTTATATACAATAATCGTATTGTAGCGGGTATAGTTTAGTGGTAAAAGTGTGATTCGTTCGATTAATCTCTCAATGGTTAAGGGGTCCCCGGGGGTGATTAATATCCCCATTCCCCATCAAAAACTTTATCTTGTAAAAAGGATTTACTCCTTTACCTCTGAATGAAAAAATCGAGGAAGAATATATATTCTCGTGATTTGTAGTCAATTAGAAATTGAAAAATTAGATTATGAAATTACGAAACATAATATTTTTTAGTGGATCCATACTTCCAATTGAATGAATATGAGAAAGGAATCCATGGATAAAAATATAAAATAGCTTTCTAATCGTAACTAAATCTTCAATTTTTTTTGTATAGGGAAAAGTGAAGCAAAATAGCTATTAAAGAATGTATTTGGTTTACTAAAGACATTGCCAAATCTTTTAGCTCGATTGAAACAAAAAGCTTTTCCTAAGGGTTCTATTAAATAGAAATAGAGAACGAAGTAATTAGAAAGAGTCTTAGAAACCCCTCCTTTTCTATAAGGATCGTCTAGAAAGCAGGTCGGTTATTTTGAATACATTCAGACAGAAAAGCTGACATAGATGTTATGGGTCGAGTTTTTTTAATGTCGTTCATATCTTAATCTTACATTTCGAAATGGATTCATCTTCCATAAAGGAGCCGAATGCAACCAAAGTTTCATGTTCGGTTTTGAATTAGAGACGTTAATAATGATGAATCAACGTCGACTATAACCCCTAGCCTTCCAAGCTAACGATGCGGGTTCGATTCCCGCTACCCGCTTGTACTTAATCTCTTAACTCTAGTCAATATTTCTAGTAATCTCGCTATTTAAAAAAATATATATTAAAAAAAATAAAAAAAAAATATGAATCAAATTTAAAAAATTAAAAACAATTATAAAACAATATAAGTAATGCAATGCATTATTGAAGGGAATACACAATTCCCATAAGTTTTTCACATATTTCTTTTTTCCGAAAAAGAAAGGAAAAAAATATGGAAATGAAAAGCGTCCATTGTCTAATGGATAGGACAGAGGTCTTCTAAACCTTTAGTATAGGTTCAAATCCTATTGGACGCAATTTATTTCCATATATCTTTTAGATTTCTATGTCACGAACGCTTTTTTGAATGATTTGAATAAGAGATGAGATCCACT